TTCTAGTTGCTCTGGAAAAATTCGGAGATTCTCTAGAAGAAATACGGGGTTCTGCTTTTGGCGGCAACATGCTATGGGGTGGTGGTCCCGCTTATGGGGTCAAATCAATACGTTCTAAGAAGAAATATTTGAATATCAATCTCATCGATATCATCGATCTCATAAGTATCATACCAAATCCCATCCATCAAATCACTTTTTCGAAAAATACGAGACATCTAAGTCATACAAGTAAAGAGATCTATTCATTGATAAGAAAAAGAAAAAATGTGAACGTTGATTGGATTGGTGATAAAATAGAATCCTGGGTCGCGAACAGTGATTCGATTGATGATAAAGAAAGAGAATTCTTGGTTCAATTTTCCACCTTAACGACAGAAAAAAGGATTGATCAAATTCTATTGAGTTTGACTCATAGTGATCATTTATCAAAGAATGACTCTGGTTATCAAATGATTGAACAACCGGGAGCAATTTACTTACGATACTTAGTTGACATTCATAAAAAGTATCTAATGAATTATGAGTTCAATACATTCTGTTTAGCAGAAAGGCGGATATTCCTTGCTCATTATCAGACAATCACTTATTCACAAAACTCGTGTGGGGCTAATAGTTTTCATTTCCCATCTCATGGAAAACCCTTTTCGCTCCGCTTAGCCCTATCCCCCTCTAGGGGTATTTTAGTGATAGGTTCTATAGGAACTGGACGATCCTATTTGGTCAAATACCTAGCGGCAAACTCCTATGTTCCTTTCATTACAGTATTTCTGAACAAGTTCCTGGATAACAAGCCTAAAGGTTTTCTTATTGATGATATCGATATTGAGGATAGTGACGATATTGAGGATAGTGACGATATTGATCGTGACCTTGATACGGAGCTGGAGCTTCTAACTAGGATGAATGCGCTAACTATGGATATGATGCCGGAAATAGACCGATTTTATATCACCCTTCAATTCGAATTAGCAAAAGCAATGTCTCCTTGCATAATAGGGATTCCAAACATTCATGATCTGGATGTGAATGAGTCGAATTACTTATCCCTCGGTCTATTAGCGAACGATCTCTCCAGGGATTGTGAAAGATGTTCCACTCAAAATATTCTTGTTATTGCTTCGACTCATATTCCCAAAAAAGTGGATCCCGCTCTAATAGCTCCGAATAAATTAAATACATGCATTAAGATACGAAGGCTTCTTATTCCACAACAACGAAAGCGCTTTTTCACCCTTTCGTATACTAGGGGATTTCACTTGGAAAAGAAAAAGAAAATGTTCCATACTAATGAATTCAGGTCCATAACCATGGGTTCCAATGTACGAGATCTTGTAGCACTTACCAATGAGGCCCTATCGATTAGTATTACACAGAAGAAATCAATTCTAGACACTAATACAATTAGCTCTGCTCTTCATAGACAAACTTGGGATTTGCGCTCCCAGGTAAGATCGGTTCAGGATCATGGGATCCTTTTCTATCAGATAGGAAGGGCTGTTGCACAAAATGTACTTCTAAGTAATTGCCCCATAGATCCTATATCTATCTATATGAAGAAGAAATCATGTAACGAAGGGGATTCTTATTTGTACAAATGTTACTTCGAACTTGGAACGAGCATGAAGAAATTAACGATCCTTCTTTATCTTTTGAGTTGTTCTGCCGGATCGATCGCTCAAGACCTTTTGTCTCTACCCGGACCCGATGAAAAAAATGGGATCACTTCTTATGGACTTGTTGAGAATGATTCTGATCTAGTTCAGGGCCTATTAGAAGTAGAAGGCGCTCTGGTGGGATCCTCGCGGACAGAAAAAGATTCCAGTCAGTTTGATAATGATCGAGTGACATTGCTTCTTCGGCCCAAACCAAGGAATCCCTTAGATATGATGCAAAATGGATCTTGTTCTATCGTTGATCAGATATTTCTCCATGAAAAATACGAATCGGAGTTTGAAGAGGGGGAAGGAGAAGGAGTCCTCGACCCGCAACAGATAGAGGAGGACTTATTCAATCACATAGTTTGGGCTCCTAGAATATGGCGCCCTTGGGGCTTTCTATTTGATTGTATCGAAAAGCCCAATGAATTGGGATTTCCCTATTGGGCCAGGTCATTTCGGGGCAAGCGGATCATTTATGATGAAAAGGATGAGCTTCCAGAGAATGATTCGGAGTTCTTGCAGAGTGGAACCATGCAGTACCAGACACGAGATAGATCTTCCAAAGAACAAAGCTTTTTTCGAATAAGCCAATTCATTTGGGACCCTGCGGATCCACTCTTTTTCCTATTCAAAGATCGGCCCTTTGTCTCTGTGTTTTCACATCGAGAATTCTTTGCAGATGAAGAGATGTCAAAGGGGCTTCTTATTTCCCAAGCGGATCCCCCCACATCAATATATAAACGCTGGTTTATCAAGAATACGCAAGAAAAGCACTTCGAATTGTTGATTCATCGCCAGAGATGGCTTAGAACCAATAGTTCATTATCTAATGGATTTTT